TCGATGAAGCTACCGCGAAGGCTATGAACTTAGAAATGGAGAGCAATTTGCAGAAATGACTTTAAATCTTTGTGTACTGACCCCTAATCGAATTGTTTGGGATTCAGAAGTGAAAGAAATCATTTTATCTACAAATAGTGGTCAAATTGGCGTATTACCAAATCATGCTCCTGTTGCTACAGCTGTAGATATAGGGATTTTAAGAATACGCCTTAAGGACCAATGGTTAACGATGGCTCTAATGGGCGGTTTTGCTAGAATAGGCAATAATGAAATCACTGTTTTAGTAAATGATGCGGAAAAAGGTAGTGATATTGATCCACAAGAAGCTCAGCAAACTCTTGAAATAGCGGAAGCTAATTTGAGAAAAGCTGAAGGAAAGAGACAAATAATTGAGGCAAATCTAGCTCTCCGGCGAGCTAGGACAAGAGTAGAGGCTGTCAATGTTATTTCATAACTAGTTGGTGCCTTCAAATAATAAAAAGAAGTTCTTTTTCTAAATCCTATTTTGATTGGATTCTATCGAGTGAATCCAATCAAGCAGAATCCCGTTTTGATACAACGCAATTCAAAAATGAAATTTAACTAGATTCAATAAAAAAAAAATCTCTAAAAATAGATAGAAGAGGGTGGGGCAAAAAACTTATTAGATGTCGGAGTCAATGGTATCTAATAAGTTCTACCTACTATTGGATTTGAACCAATGACTCCCGCCGTATGAAAGCAATACTCTAACCACTGAGTTAAGTAGGTCATTTATCATCCCAAAGATAACCAAACGGAACCCATCCCATCGATGGATTATAAATATCATATTGCTTATAAGCAATAATAATCTAAGCAATACCACTCAACCACTCACAAATTTAGGATGTTGGATCATAGAATATTCATCTTGACAACAAATTATATACATGATAAAATATGCATCACAAGCACTAAGGGCTATAGCTCAGTTGGTAGAGCACCTCGTTTACACGCGCGCCAATGTTTTTCAGGGGAGTCCATCATACAATCCAAAAAATGGATCTTATTGATAAATCGATGTCTTACTCCCTAACTTTAGGAGAACAATAGCCTGACAAAGGGTTCGATTTGAGTGCCCGTTTAGGTACCAAACGGGCCCCATGATTGATTTGAGATAGTGATAAGGTGAATACCAGTACATTCAATGCTAGGCATAATGAGTACAAGGCCCTCAAAAAATATCTTTTCGTCCCATGAACTTGAAGGTGTATGAAGTTTCATATTGGATTTTTTAAGCCGAAGAATAGAGACTTTATTTAACTTAAAACGATCTAGGCCAGAGGCAGACCTACGTCAAGATAACCCCACCCTTGAAACACTTTGGTAGTGCTTCTGAATCAGAATCCCAAATAATGAATCAGAGCACGTGGAGCCATCCCCTTATCTTATTTTTCTGTCAAGAAAAAATATGGCGGATTGGCTGATATTTCTATCAGTTAATGAAAGAGCCCAATGCAAAAAAAATGCATGTTGGGTCTTTGAAACAGTTCAGATCATTTTGATAATAATAAGTTTGATCTGTTTTACCGAGAAGGTCTACGGTTCGAGTCCGTATAGCCCTAGAGCCCCATAAAATGAATAAAATCCAAATTTGAAATAAAAAATTGTATAATTTTCATTTCTTCATTCTTGTTTGTTGCTTGTAACTGACCGGTTGGTTCATCCAAACCCAATTTGTCCTAGAAACTCACTCACAGGAATCGTTTAAAGCCGAACAGAAAAATGAAAGAAAAACGTATTTCAAGAGATCGAATCGATCCTTTTCCAATCGTGCCAATCGTTGATAAACAAACCAACCCTTCGTCATTAATCTTCGGAGGGAAATTCTCTATGAATTTTCCTGTCCATAATCAAGGGGTTAAGCTAGCCAGACTCCCCTTTTTGGTATATCTAAAAACTAGACCTAGCGAAGCACACCAAAACAAAAAGGGGATGGTCTTCTTTTTCTCTATTCAATCAAGATAAAACCCCACCCTTATTTTCATAAAACCCCACCCTTATTTTCATAAACGGAATATACCAACACTCAAATTAAGATATTCGAAATCCTGAGATGGAAATACCTACCCATTTTCTTCCATTTGAATACTCGTTCTATTCTAAATCACTAAGAAAAAAAACGACAAAAAGACCTCCGATTCTATTCCTAAAAAATCAAAATCTAGAAATCTAATTTTTATAAAAAAAATTTCAAATAATGAAAAGAAGAATTCAATTTTATTTGGAAGTCGCTTTCTTTAGCAAGAATCCTAGGCGAAAACAAGAAAATTTGTCTAAGCGTAACATATAGAGTTATACTAACTAAAGCAATTAAAGAAAATGGAAATAAAAAATGCAATAGGCTGGAAATAGGATCCCTGTCAAGTCAGTCGATAAATCTTGAAATGAGATATGCCCCGCAATAATCAAAGGAGACTAGAAGATTTGGTCAAAACAAGAATTTATTTTATTTCGACCAACCAGTTATGGATGA